TCATAATAATTATTTTATTTGTTCATATTCATAAAATAAAGATTCGGGTCGTCATCAATATTCTATTTATAATAATAGTATTTATAATTAAGTACGTATGCCTATAGGTTTCTTCTTCATCCCTTTTTAAGTTTATATGGAAGAATTCATATAACATATCACAATGCCTGAGAGTCAACTCCATTTGTTAGAACAGCTTCCATTGAGTCTCTGCACCTATCCGTTTTTTATTCTTACTTTTGGAAAGCAGGAGTTGGCTCAGGATTGCCCATTTTTTTAATTCCAGGGTTTCTCTGAATTTTAAAATTATCACTTAGTAGGTTTCCATACTAAGGCTCAAAACAGTTAAGTCCGTAGCGTCTACCGATTTCGCCATATCCCCTTTTTTGTATGCTAAAGATCTCAATGTGATGTACTTTCCTCTTTATCTCCCATTAATTTATGCCGGAACCAGTTTATACAACAAATTCATATACGGAAAGATATTTCATCCTATTTTCTTAAATTTCTTGTGGGAGCGCATATTTTATATGGGCCAATCAGAAATAATTCTATCGTTTTTTTATCTTCAATTCAATATAGACGGATATATTACCCTATTTATGAACTTTTATTTTTATTTTTGAGAATACTCAAAGGGTCGATTCTTTTTTTCTTAGTTTCCAAATCAAAGCATAGGAATGTCTTATTCTGATCTAAATTGCTGCATCTTTATCTATGTCAAGCAGAATTTATTTTTTATATAGTATTATAGATAGGATAGGCCTATTTAATTTCCCTTTTTTATTCAGTCGACCTTTATATTATTTCTATTAGCCTAATATCATTATTATCCTATAATTATCCTATATAATAGAACTAAACTAGATAAAAGAGGGATAAAAATATTATTATTAACTATCTAAACTAAACTTAATTACGAATTAAGATATTTATATTTCTTTTTTTTTTATTTAGAATTTATATGATAAAAAAATGTATTATTCTAATTGTTAGAATTATAATGGAATAAATATAAAATTGTAGATCGGTATAGTAATCTTTATATTAAAAAGATACTCTATCGACTGCAGTATAGATTTGGAATAAATTTAGATTATTTATTTTTTATCTAGTTAATAGCTAGTTTATGGAATTATTATGCATGTGAAGTTTATCTTATGTATTATGTGAGCCTGCTTAGCTCAGAGGTTAGAGCATCGCATTTGTAATGCGATGGTCATCGGTTCGACTCCGATAGCCGGCTTTTATATATTTATTCTATTTTTTTATTAAAGTATATGATTAAAGACTAAAAACACCTTTATTTTTTTTTCAATCAAAAGGTCGATGATTTCTTATGTCATAGAAACTTCCGACTACAAATAAAAAGTAAACGAAAAAGAGAAATCTCGGCAGAACAACTCAACGGATCCTTTTTCATATTTTTTTAGATTTAGATTCTATAATATGTATAAAAATCTACAACAAAACTTAAAATTGAAATATTAACTAAACTAAGCATAAATATATACAAAAATTAAATTTTCAATTAATGTATGTATATAGTAAATTATATATAAAATAGATACTATTTATACTATACTAAATAACTAAATACAATTTTAAGAATTAGAATTATAAAAATGGAAATACGCACCTAAAACATTCAAATTGAATTAATTTTAATACAAAAACAAGGAGGAACTTCGGATACGTACATCTTTCATCTATTCGTTCTAGTATAATTAATTAATAGAAAACTTCAGGGGATTTCGCTTCATTTATCATTTAGTTCAGTTTTAATTTCTTTAATAAAAAAAAATGAAATATTAAAAAATAAGGAGTCTTTATGTCGCGTTACCGAGGGCCTCGTTTCAAAAAAATACGACGTCTGGGGGTTTTACCAGGACTAACTAATAAAAAGCCTAGAGATCTTCGAAACCCAGCACGTTCCGTAAAAAGATCTCAATATCGTATTCGTCTGGAAGAAAAACAAAAATTACGTTTTCATTATGGTATTACAGAACGACAATTACTTAAATACTTCTGTATCGCTAGAAAAGCCAAAGGGTCAACAGGTCAGGTTTTACTCCAACTACTTGAAATGCGTTTGGACAACATCCTTTTTCGATTGGGTATGGCTCCGACTATTCCTGGAGCCCGCCAATTAGTTAATCATAGACATATTTTAGTTAATGGTCGTATAGTAGATATACCAAGTTATCGTTGCAAACCCACCGATATTATTATGGCGAGGGATAAGCAAAAATCCAAAGTTCTCGTTCAAAATTATCTGGATTCATCCCATAGCGAGGAATTGCCAAAACATTTGACTCTTCACCCCTTCCCATATAAAGGAGTAGTCAATCAAATAATAGATAATAAGTGGGTTGGTTTGAAAATAAATGAATTGCTAGTCGTAGAATATTATTCCCGTCAGACTTAAGCCTACCTTAAAGAAAAGGTTTCGTAAATGGAATAAAGGAGCCCCCTCTTCTCCAAACGAAATTGATTTAAGATTAAAGTCCGGGTTTTGCTCCGGATTTTTCCCATTCATGTATCATAGATCGGCCGAGATCTTGTCGACCTTATTCCATATTATTATTCCCTAATTTTACATATCGCAGCAATTAAATTCGAAACGAAACATCAAATCTATCACTTGGTTTATTTGTTCTGGCCACCGATGTTGGTTAGTTGGGTAAAGGTACGGAAAGAGAGGGATTCGAACCCTCGGTAAACAAAAGTCTACATAGCAGTTCCAATGCTACGCCTTGAACCACTCGGCCACCTTTCCTATACAACAATTATGACCCAGGAACTGAACGAATAGCGAGTTCTTTTTATTCTTTTGGGGGTTGACTAGGTAAGGTACAAGCAATTCTAACTAATAAAATATCCCATTTTTATAAGGATCTTTACTTCAATTCAAAGTTCGCGGAGTCATATCAAAAAGTTTTTTCTTGGGAAAAGTAAAAAGATGTATTTTTCATATTTGCAAAGATGATGTTTCTGCCCTTTCTGATCTGAAATGCTCCGGTATTCAAGCAATGAATTGGAAGGAATCAACGGATTGGTGGGTTTATTTTTTTTTTAGACTATTTAGAGAGTAATGGATACCTTTCGATCATGATTCCATAAAAATTAGAAAATTCATTTCTTTAAAAGTTTTCACCACAAAAATCGATTATTTCAAAGATCTCTTACAAATTTATGACTCATCCTGGGGCTATTTTATTGTATAGTCTATTCACTATACACATAACACAAACCAAATGGTTATTTTTCCTTCCCTCTTTGAATCATACTTCAATCATCATCAAAGTGAATCTATAGGAAAAATTCCTTGAGTCTTCAGAAATAGGAGTAGTTTTGCCATTGGTATATTACAGGATGAATTCGAATCGTATTCCAATATTAAGTATTAAGTATTGCAAAAAGGAAAAATTTGAGTCTTTGAATATGGGTAGGAGTAGTAGTATAGGGTTCGTATGCTTACATTTTATTTGATATAAATAAATATGTATGGAATTAATTTTTTTATCTTTTTTATGCTATTTCGTATTGTACAATTCCTTTCGTTGTAGGATCATTTTCCCCCTAGGGGGAAAAAATTTAGAATGGATTAGTACCTATGCCTAGATCGCGGATAAATGGAAATTTTATTGATAAGACCTTTTCAGTTGTGGCCAATATTTTATTACGAATAATTCCAACAACGTCGGGCGAAAAGGAGGCATTTACCTATTACAGAGATGGTGTGATTTGATTCTTTTTTTTTACCCCACTTATGTTATGAGAAAGAAAAAAAATTATTGAAAAAAATCTACGCTTGTTGAAGGTGAAGTTTATAATATAAATAGAACAATTCCTTCTATCGTGTATCCCCGATTAATGCAGCCTCATATGCTTCCATTATCCATTTGAGTATTGAGCGAAAGGTTCCACCTATATTGGTTCTGTATTACAGGTAAATCCTACTCTACTAGTTCTAATAGGCAGCATAGGGGAAAAGCACTACACCTAGAAATCAACAAAAAAGACGAAAGCTTTGTTAACAAAAAAACTGACTCCCCTTCCTTATCTGGGTTGGGACTTAAAAGAATGGTTGGGACAACAAATATCCATCTCGTTTGTACCTTGGATACGCATATAACCATCAAAGACTGTTGAAGTGACTAATTCCTGGAAATTAGGGGGCGTTGAGGACAAATAAATTGTTGGAGTTACCTTTTCTATCTAGTACCAACACGTTCTTTTGCTAACAAAAGCTCCCGCGCAGGAAGGTTGGCTAGAAATTTCGTGTAAAAACACTAGCCCCGCTCAATTCATAATGAGAATAATCGATACACAGAATCAAAAACGACTTAAAGATTTTCATTAGGCATATAAGGGAGGAGCCGTATGAGATGAAAATCTCACGTACGGTTCTGGAACGGAGATTCTTTTAATCGAATGACGACCGTAACGGATGTCAGCGCAATCTGAAGGAAATTATGCAGAAGCTTTACAGAATTATTATGAAGCTATGCGACTAGAAATTGATCCCTACGATCGAAGTTATATACTCTATAACATAGGTCTTATTCACACAAGTAATGGGGATCATACGAAAGCTTTAGAATATTATTTTAGGGCACTCGAACGAAACCCATTCTTACCACAAGCGTTTAATAATATGGCCGTGATCTGTCATTACGTGCGACTATCTCCACTATAGAAAGAGAAAAGAAAAACCAAAAAAATCTTCTAATAAATACGAAAAAAGGCTCGCTACATATACATCGTCAAAAACAACGATTTTTTTTGAGCTGTAGCAAGGAACAAAACTTCATATGAGTCGAAAATATGAAGAAATAAGATCTGCCTAGATACTTTATTCTATGGATAAAAAAAGGAATTGATAGAGAAGAAGCACCGTAAAGATCAATTCATGAGGTTTGAGCCAATACATTCAGAACTGCTTACTTATGCCATACATAATATAAGATAGATAAAAGTTAGTAATCGATTTATGT